AATATGCCGTCTGATATCGCCCCTTCGATGGCTATTCCCCTTTCGATTAAGTCCTTTAAAAGAAAATGGAGTTCCGGCGGTGATAATGTGAGCCCGTAAGGAGTTTTTAGGCAGGCTTAGGGATATCATGTGGACTGCCTGCCGCGCCGCTCTGGAAGGGTGAAAGGGAGACGAAAGCTTCTGCTTCCCTACATCTATTGATTCAATTAGCGAACTTTTCTCCTTGCAAGCTGGAGGGATTGACTCAAAGATAGGAGTGAGCGGGATTGCCTGTCAGTCGTCGTCTGCTTGACCTGGTCCCCCCTCATTGGGACCTAACAAAATTCTGCCAATTCCTTCCAGCCTTACTCAAATAGGGGGTGAGGCTCGGGTCATGCGACGGATGCAAGCTGGACTTTGAAGCAAAAAATCCAATCTTTCATAGAAGAAGGAAAAATCAACGTGGCGGATGAACAGGAAGCTCCTAAGAACCCCAACGAGAAAATGGGAGTTTTTAAGAACTCGCTCCCTAGTCACGCTCCGGTCTCAACATGCTGGGCCGAGGAAGTGTCCGATTTCCAACATCCCCCTACCATCACTACAATTAATGTTATTAATGCTCTCTGGCTTTGTGAGGAAGATCCCTCCCACTGGATTGGATCATCATGACCCCTAAGTTCCGGCTTCCAAAGGCGATCCTAAGGGAAGAAGAATTTTGAAAAGGGATAAGGCTGCAAGAAGAACAACGAGAGGAAGCGTAACCGAAAAAGAGGAAATGCCGCTCAAAGGAGAAATGCTGCCGGAAGAAGAGGAAATAAGACTCGACTTTCTGGAAATGTTTCAAGAGGGAGTTCCATGGGAAGAGGATAATGAAGAAAAAGAGAAAGAAAAGAAGAAGATTGAATGGATTATCCAGAACCCGCTTCCGCCGCCGTCGCACGAACCATTTATGATAGCCGCGTCTGGGTGGATTGTGGTGCTACCATTCGTTATGGATACCTTTCGGCTTCAGTAAAAACTCTTCCCCCTTTGTTTTTATAGATATTGAGTTTGTACGGTAACTCAAGAGTATAGAATTTACTTTGTTGGTTGAGTGGAGTTACGGTAGTTCAATCTATAAAGGAAGGACAATCGGTCGCACTTGGCGCAGAACCACCTAACGGTGGCTCTTTACTCCCTCTTAACTTGCTTCTTCTTTTTCTTTCACCCTTCATCCCCTTTTATATCAATAGGGGGCTACGAGCAAGGCAGCTCTGCTCCGGAAAGAAAAGAAGCCAGCAGGTCCTTTTCCGCTTGACCGCTAACTCATGAGCAAAGCCGTCTTTTGCCGCCCCTCATGCAGCATATGAGCGGATCTTCACTAAAAGCCGGCTCTATTGGCGGATGGATAACGCCCCTCACTCTGCCATGAGAACAAAGAAAGCCGCACTATCTCCTTGCAGCTTTGCCTGCCGCCCTTCGGTGGTATAGTAGGATGGATAGCAAAGCCGCCTTCGGTCCTTCGCTTAGTAAGCCCCTCTTCGAGCCTCTACTGAATTCCGCTCGCCCCGGTCCTTAGTAGCGTTGACAAAGGTTTGGAACCCTGTTCTTGCTAGAGAGCTTACCGCCCCGCCCTTTATAGTCGCGACTGTTGTCATGGAAAAAGAGTTTGTTTTCTGTCAAAGAAGCATGCTTAACACAGCCTATAGCGTAAAGGTCGCCGCGTCTAAACTAAATTAAGGGTAAGGGCCCGTACTCTCTCTTCTGTAGATACGCTATCCCTTCCGGCTATGGTATGGGGGAAGGGAAGTGAGATCTACCGATTGATTTGATATTAGATGAGCGGCCGTACTATGATCGTTCGGGAGACATGGCCCCACGCGCTACACACAAGAATGAATTATTATGCGGTCGGTAAACTATTTATGCGAGCTCAAATCGGATCACTGTTTTATAATATGTCGTTACGTCATGTACATGTATTCGGTCTTCCATTTTGATGTTCCTGCTCGTGCCCGGAGAGAGGCACGACTCCCCCTCCCCCCGTTCTACCGTCCAAAACAGGCCGGCCATTCTAAGTTCCGGGGTTGGGTCTGGTCCTATCCGACCCAACCGGCTGGATCTGTGGAATCTGAACGGATCAGATCCTGGAGGATCTGATCGTAGCTTCGAGTTCAGGTGCCGTACCGCGGCCGGACCGGAAAGGAGGGGGACAGCGAACCCCCTGCCAAGAGGCCGACGGTTGCTTGCTAACTCTCAGCCACTTGTTAGAAGGAAGTGCTGCTTGATTGTCGGGGGAATCGAAAAAAGAAGGTAGATTCTTCGATTCTATTTCCTCCTTTGGTAAGGATTGGCTTTAAGTGATAGGGGATGTGATTGGAATTCGTCTTTTCTTTGTTTGTATCACCGAGACACCCGAAGGGCCGGCCATATGTACCTCGGGAGACCCGGCCCATTCAAATCAAAATAGAACGAGCACCTACGACTAAGGGGAATGGAATGTCGACCACAGGGTGAGAGAATCTTCTAATACGAGGGCGAG